TGGTATTATTGTGATTGGTTTAATAGGTATTTTCTTTTATGGTTCATATTCCGGATTAGGTTCATCCTTATAGTAATCGGATGAATTGAGTTATAGACATGACAGCGTAGGAACTCAACGGGATCCCCTTATTTCTTTGTCTGATTCTAGGGCAAAGGAAAGGGCCCGTTAGGTTCTTAAGAATAGAGGCAGAGTCTTTAAATCACAAAGTGGGTTTATTTTGTTGCTGTTTCAAAAAACAACTTATGGTCTTTATGATTATACTTTTGAGAACTTCATTGATTTATTCCGAACACCCCTTCTTTAGTATTTATGGGTACTTTAAAAGTTAGAACAAAGGAGGAATTACAGGATTAAATATATACTATTTAAATATATACTATATTCTATATTAGTATATTTCTAATTTCTGTAAATCTACTTCATAGATATCGTACATTTCCTATACTCTCTTTATTATCTTAGACAATTTGAAATTTTTGATAAGTTCAGTGAATAAGTTCTATTTTTCTTTTTTGGTTTGGCGACTAATTTCTTGTACGGAATACATAAAAAAAAGTTCTGATACATCTGTAAAACGAAAACCAAGACTAGTAATTTTTAGCGAATAGGCTAAAAACTCATTCCTATTTCGACACAAGAAAAGGAATTTTCTACATCCCTTTCTTGTGTCAAGGACTAGGAACTAATGATTCCTAAAATTATGTGTTCCCCACATTTATAGTTCGTTATATTAATATTACGCGCTTACTTATGCTAACATCTAGCCTACTTTTAGGACATTACAATCGGGTAATAGTCCTATATTTAGACCACTTCAATTTTGCTAAAAACAACAAAAAAAGAGGCGAAAAAGTAAGAAATGCTATAACATAAAAAAACGAAAAATTTTTTCGTTTGTTTTTTGTTTAAAGTAAAAAAAAAAAAGATTTTCCAAATTTATTTTCTCGATCATACATAATTGAGACCACGAATTTCTAGACTCGAAGATTTACGAACCGGATGTCCATAAATCTTCGAGTCTAGAAATTCATTTCGGCCAATTGAACCTTCTCGAATTGTTTCTTTTTAAGAACCAAAAAGATTTGTGCCAAAATAACAGATGCCAAGAAGAACAAAAGACCTTGGATACGTAATGGATCTTGAAGTACTATTTCTGCCTCTCCCTGACCAAATCCACCCACATTAGGATTACTCGTTAATGGTTGATCCAATTTGATCGACTCGCCTTCTGAAACAAGAAGTTCTGGTCCGGGAGGTATAATATCAAGCACTTGACGTCCATCCGATGGATCTGTTATGGATATTTCATATCCGCCCTTTTCTTTTCGTAAAATTTTACTTACTATACCCGCTCCTGTAGCATTATAAACTGTATTGTTACTCTTGCTTCCGTCGGGATAAATCTGACCCCGACCCCTATTTCCCCCTACATATATAGGATATTTTAAGAAGTAAACATCTTTTTTATTAGCGGGGTCGGGGGAAAGAATAGGAAAGGTTATTTCACTATATTTTTGACCAGGGACAGGACCTATCACAAGAATATTTTTTTTAGCGGGGCCGTAGCTCTGAAAAGATAAATTGCCTATCTTTTCCTTCATCTCGGGAGAAATACGGTCGGAAGGGGCTAATTCAAACCCCTCCGGTAAAATAAGAACAGCTCCCACATTCAAACCCCCCTTCTTACCATTAGCAAGAACTTGTTTCACTTGTTTATCATAAGGAATTCGAACAACTGCTTCGAATACAGTATTTGGAAGTACCGCTTGTGGAACCTCAATATCCACAGGCTTATTAGCTAAATGGCAATTGGCGCAGACAATACGCCCAGTTGCTTCTCGTGGATTTTCATAACCCTGCTGGGCAAAAACGGGATATCCACTTGCAATGGATGTCCACGTTAGGATATATATAATGAGCGATACCGAAATAGATCGAGTAATCTCTTCCTTTATCCAAGAAAAAGTATTTCTAGTTTGCATGGTCTAATCATTGATCCGAAAATTTCTACAATAAATTGAGTAGGTCGCTAGTATAGTTCCCTATCCACGATTCTGCTATTTAATGGAATCCTTTTACTGGACTACTATAGGAGAAAATCCCCGTATAGAAACTTTGTAATGCTTATATAGAACTAGAGAGTAAGAAACATGAGAATTGATTAGATTAATATTGGTAGATCATTTATCAATATCAATCATTCATTGCATGATAAATAACTACAAGTGATGGAGATAGACGATTTAAATAACGGAAAATCCAATATTTAAAAAAAGTATCCAGAATAACTGGAAAGGTGGAAACAAGACCAGATACTATTTGATCATTATTCCCAAATCCAAAATCTTTGTAGACATAACCAATCATCAGTTCCCACCCATGGGGTGAATGAAATCCGATACATAAATCGGTTACTAAAAGAATCAAAAAAGCTTTTACTGTATCACTTAAGTTATATAGGAATTCCTGAACCCAAGAATTAATGAGAACAAGTTCGTTATTACCTAAAATAGAATAACCGATTAGAATAATAAAACAGATTAGATTGGTCGAGAAGTGCAAAATCATATGGATAAGATCCTCGTTGTATATCTTGATTAATTGTATCGTTTCTTTGTGGATTTCTATAGGAAACTTTTCTAGATGTGTCTCCGAGGATTCCTTGATCATTTGATCCAAGAAGAGGATTTGCTCTAAGTCTATGAACTTTTCCAGAATAATTTTTTCTTGAATATCATTCAAGAATATTTCAGATTTCCCCGTAGTGGACCAATTAGTAACCCAGGATTCCATACTTTTAGTAAATGAAAGAGAAAGCCACCAGGGCAAAAATACTATAGATGCAAGATAGAAAAGAGTAGTGAATGCTTTCTTTTTTGCCATTTTTAACCTGTTAATTTTGAATTAACCTGCTTCGTTTGTTGACTCTATGTGATCAAATAGTTCTTTCAAAATGAGTTCTAGACAAGGTATCAAACCTATAAAAAAAAAAAAAGAACCATTTTTTCTTTATAAATTTTTTTGTTTAATATATAAGATGAATTGAACGACGCAGTTCAATCTATTACTTGTTTCAATTGAGTTGCATAGATTTGGATACGCATAAAAAACCACAAAAGGAGTTTTATGGTTATGCCATATACGGCGACTTTGACTCGACTGAACCTTCTAATTAAACTTTTATTATAGAAAAAAACACGATTCTTCTATCTTATCTTTTAACCCCCGCTGCCAAAGCAAGCTACTTTTCTTAAAAGACTTCAATTGGTACGCGCAAGAAATAGGCCAATTCCGCGGCCCTTTGTTCAATTTCTCGGGTAGTCAAATTATCATCAGTACCGGTCAGCGGAATAGCCTCCCTGCCTTTGATGCCCATATAAAGGACACGACGAGCATAAATACCCTCTTTCATTTCTATTCTAACGGATTGAATATCTTTTATAAAGAATCGGAGGAATATGCGACGATTTTTTCCAGGAAATCCCCAACGAAAAATACACACTAGCCCTTCCTTTCTATCGAATCGATCATAGCCACTACCTACATTCCAGTAGATTGTGCACCACAAATAGGAACTAATAAAGAGACCCGCGATCCCGTAGAAAGACATAATGATCCCTTGTGGGAAAAAAAAGATCTGCTGAGACGGAACAAACGATATCAAATTTCTACCAAGATAACTGGAAATACCAACCAATAAGAATCCTAATGAACCTAAAAAAATGATAAGAGCCCAGCAAAAATTACTTAATTTTCGAGACCCCGTTATAAGTTCTATCCATATATGTTCTGATCGACAAATCATACTTGATCCGATTGCATTTTATTGGAATTGAGAGACTACCACAAATGATAATAATTTTTACTTTGTTTATTTTGGTTCCTAGTTGAACTCTCATCAACTAGTACTAGTTTAATCTGAACTAGCACTAGTTTGATGTGAACCTTTAGGAGTAATTCATCAAATTGCTTAGATCTAAAATAATAACGTACCCTTTATATGATTCCAATATCTATATGGATCTATATCCACTAATTTTACATCCACACTCATCGACCCTGATCTTGATCCTGATCTGATTGAAACTAGTTAGAATTCATTTACTAATGGATCATTTTCTGCGGGTCTAGGAACTTTTTCTTTTATCTTCCGCGAAAATTAAGGGTAAATTATATTTCCTGAAAAAAAAAAATAAATATATGTGTTAGGTTACAAGTCTAAGTTTCAAAAACGCGGCTGAGATTGGAGCTTCCCTGCTCTAAATAATTTTGTTTTTTTGAACATAAAGAAATAAAGAAGCCATCGCAATTGCCGGAAATACTAGGCCGACTAAAGGCACAAAAATAGGGGGAAGATTGAAAGTTGTCATAAAATCGGTACCTCGATTTGCTATTTGTACCTATTATTGTTTATTTTTTTTAGGTATTTTTTTAGAAAAAATTTCATTTTTATAATTATACTAATTATTACTAATTAGAATTAATATTATTACATATTAGATATTTATTAAGTATCTATAAATTTCAGTATCTATATAGTTAAAATAAGTATATAGAATAAGTACGACGAATGTCGAACCCCAAAAATGGGTTTATCCATCTCTCTACATGAAAGATACGTATGACAATAAACTTGAGTCTTTTTCTTGATTTCTTTATGCTTTGTTCTTGTCTTCTAATTTAATAAAGAAAGAGTTATCTTCAACTTTCGATTCGTTCTACAATTCGATCTTAGGTGACCAAAAAAAATTCCATTCTTTTTAAATTTTATTCTGAGATTTCTGATAAGATAACTACTTCTTTGTTTGCTAGAAATCATTTTTCTTAGTCTTAGTGCGATCTACTTCATTGAATATTGAATTGGAATTCAAAGGAAAGAAGCCGTGAAGTTTAAATAACTCACCCAAAACGCTTTTTAAAAGATTACGAGGTACGATTAGGTCGAATAAGCCCTTATGGAATAAATACTCAGACGCTTGTAAACCTTCAGGTACTGT